CACACTAACAATCCATCCTTCTCCCCCAAAAGGGGATTTTAGTAAATAACCAAATATAACACCGGGGCTAAGGGTTAAATTGGTAATTTTTCTTACATCCCCCCCCCCGGGGGCCCAAGTATCATATACGCCTCCAAAATAAAGAGCCTTGAGTACTAGAAGAAAAGCACCTAGACCTAACAAAATTAAGTGAATACCCAAAATTGTAGTCATTTTATTTCTATCTTTCCATACATAACCAAAGAATGGAAAAGATTCTTCAAGAGTCTCGGGTCCCAGAAGCGCGTGATAAATGCCACCGAAGCCTAAGACTGCGGAGGAAATTAGGTGAAGTACTCCGGATACAAAGTAAGGAAAAGTATCTAGAACTTCTCCCCCCGGCCCTACTCCCCAACCTAGAGTAGCTAAGTGCGGAAGTAAAATCAACCCTTGTTCATACATGGGCTTTTCTGGTACGAAATGGGCCACTTCAAATAGGTTCATTGCTCCGGCCCAGAATACGATTAATCCGGCATGGGCTACATGAGCTCCAAGTAGTTTACCGGACAAATTGATAAGTCTGGCATTCCCAGCCCACCAAGCAAAGCCGGTGGTTTCTTGGTCACGACCAGCTAAAACGAAAGTTCCATTAAAGAGCGTTGCCACGTGGTAGAACCTCCTCAGGGAATATAAGATTTTCATGAGGCTGATCCTGAGCTGCCATCCACGCACGAATACCCTCGTTTAAAAGAATATTTTTGGTGTAGAAAGTCTCAAATTCAGGATCTTCCGCTGCACGGATTTCCTGGGAAACGAAGTCATAGGCACGTAGGTTCAGAGCCAGGCCAACTACGCCAATAGCACTCATCCATAAACCGGTGACGGGTACAAATAGCATAAAGAAATGTAACCAACGTTTATTGGAAAAAGCAACACCAAAGATTTGGGACCAAAAGCGGTTAGCAGTGACCATTGAATAAGTTTCTTCAGCTTGAGTTGGGTTAAAAGCGCGGAAGGTATTTGCACCATCACCATCTTCGAATAGAGTGTTTTCTACGGTAGCCCCATGGATAGCGCATAGCAGAGCTGCACCTAATACTCCGGCAACTCCCATCATATGAAATGGGTTCAACGTCCAATTATGAAATCCTTGGAAGAAAAGGATGAATCGAAATATCGCTGCTACGCCAAAACTCGGCGCAAAGAACCAACCAGATTGTCCTAGTGGATAAATAAGGAATACGGAAACAAAAACAGCGATTGGACCAGAGAATGAAATTGCATTATAAGGCCGCAATTGAACAGACCGAGCAAGTTCAAATTGACGTAACATGAAACCTATTAGTGCAAAAGCCCCATGGAGAGCGACAAAAGTCCACAAACCACCTAATTGACACCAACGAGTAAAATCCCCCTGTGCTTCCGGGCCCCATAGTAGCAACAAAGAGTGTGCTAAACTATTGGCAGGAGTGGAAACCGCCGCGGTTAAGAAGTTGCAACCTTCCAAATAAGAACTAGCCAATCCATGAGTATACCAAGAAGTTACAAAAGTAGTCCCTGTAAACCAACCCCCTAAAGCGAAATAAGCACAAGGAAAGAGCAATAGGCCGGACCATCCTACAAAAACGAAACGGTCCCTTCGTAACCAGTCGTCCATAATATCAAATAGATCATTTTCTTCTTTAGTAACTCTACCAAGGGCTATAGTCATAGTGATCCTCCTATTCAATTACTTCAACCATTTCCGAGCACCTCATATTACTTCCAGGGCATACGATAGATTATCTGTGGACGATTTCTTTCTCGTTCAATGCCCTTTTTCAATGGTCTCGAAGATAGAAATTTTGCGTTTTTATCTATGGAGTCACAACCAAGGTCGTGGTAAATCCATGAATTTCATTCAATTAATTTTTGTTATACTAAGACTATAGAAATAAAGAAATAAACATTTGAATTCAGCATTATTCCATGATTCCTATTTCAAAAGCCTATCTTTTAAGGGAAACCCTCTTTTCTCATTCGCTCTCTATTGCATGGGTGGAAAAAAATAGGATTCTGTTCTGAAAAAAAGAAAGATATTGAAAAGAAAAATTGAGTTTTGAAACCCTTTTTATGTGTAAAGGAAAAGAGTTGCGATTTCTTCTTATTCCTATAGAACGTCTAGTAACAAGAATATGAAATCGTAAATAGCGAAAAATTCTTGCCTTGCGCGATCTAAGTCTAAGGAAATACAAAAAATCCGCTTATACACCAATTTCATCCACATCGAATTTATATATCAGAATAGCGGATAGAGGCATCATTCAAGGGGTCAGGTCTACTTACTTTATCTTTCTTTCCAATTTTTTTGTGGGTTTGATAAGAACCTTTTTTGCTTTGTGGATAAATAATAAAAAAAAAGAGTTTTTTTATAACCTGCTTCTTTTATTCTAACAAATCTTATATGGAACTGCCCGCTGAAGAGAAAATATATCTGGTTGTCTCTCATCTCAGCCCAGCCTATATCGAATTTTAGAAAGAAAAAAAAGAAGAATTTTCTTCTTTTTTTTATTAACATTAAGAAAAAAGAATATAATTAAAATGGAATTGGCAATATAATTTTTATGCACTTTTGAAATGAAAGAAAAAGGAAGGATTTTTTGCAATCGTTATTTCTTGCCTCTGTCATATCACGAAAACCTTTCGATTTGGAACGAGGAGAGATGGCTGAGTGGACTAAAGCGGCGGATTGCTAATCCGTTGTACAATTTTTTTGTACCGAGGGTTCGAATCCCTCTCTTTCCGCCCCCTCGGATCATTTGGGACTTTCGAATTGTAAGGAATTCTGACCCCCGGATTTTCTCATAGATAAATGTACGAAATAAATCCAATTTGTAAGAAAAAATTCCCCAAAATTTGAGATTTTTACTCCTCACGCCCAGGATTACGTCCTGGGTCATTAGACAAGAATCCAAAGATAAAGAGGGAAACAAAGAATATCACTACTGTATAAACAAAAAGTTTGAGAGTAAGCATTACATAATCTCCAAGATTTTTTTTGTTAAGGAATAGATTACCCATTTTTCCTTACCACACGGATCCACTAGGATGGGTTTTGTTTATTTTGACACCTAAAAATGCAAAAATCAATTCTTAAAAAAATTGTAAGAATTGCTTTCTAATAAGCACTCTTATCAATATCAAAAATTAGTTTAGGTATTGTGTGGGTACCTAAAGGTACCTGCTCAACGTAGCCGCAGGAGGTAGAAAAGCTGATCCAAATTTATTGCTGCAGCTATACATTCAATGTAGAAGAATTAGAATTTGAGAATCGAAGGTTCATAATATAAGACTTCTCGGCTCTTATCCTTTTTTTCATTTTTTTGGAATGAATACATCATTCCATTTGGCAGACAGAATAGTAAAGATTTCATCGAAAACTTACAGCGGCTTGCCAAACAAACGCTAATAGAAAAAAGAGTACAGGTATGACAGGCATAACATCCACGATTGGGTTGAAAATGGCATAAGCTTCGGGTAATTTGGCGAAGAAAAAGCTAGTGGGGCAAAGAACAGAATTAAAACAGATACAGGTTAAACTAAGTATATTAGGCATAACAAGCATTTCGTTCTTGTAGAGTAGATAATTGGATTTTGATTGAGTTATTTTTCTAAGGGAAAAAAGCAAAAGAAAAGGTGGATTCTAAATCCTTTTTTCTTCGGACTTTCCCAAACACAAAATACCTCCTTGTATTCGCATTCTCAAATGAGAATGGAAGAAATTCGACTTTCATATAATATCTTAATAGAATTCCATGTAATGATCAATGCATTTTTTGGATTCTATATTATCCGCATGTCTAGAATCCTAGCAAGAAAATATCCCTTATTTTTTAGGTAATTGAAGTGGGATTGACGAATAATATATAAAAATAATAGTGTTTTTTAGTGTCGCCTAAAACGAAATGGGGCGTGGCCAAGTGGTAAGGCAGCGGGTTTTGGTCCCGTTACTCGGAGGTTCGAATCCTTCCGTCCCAGATTTTTTCTGATGAAGCGAAAGATAGAATCGTATTATGCCCTGCACGACACAAAAAAAAGTTGATTTCTTTTGTTATTCGAGTCAAAGAAGTATGATAATTTAATAACTACCCCAAAACTACCAATCTTTTCATTAGCATAGCTTATTTGGTTAATAGTTAATTGTTTTTGTTACAGAAAAATATATTAATTAATTAAATAAATTAATTAAACTGGAAGTTGATAGTTTATTTGTTGGAGAAGAGTCGATCCTTCTCATTTCAGGATTAATCATCTTGAGTTCTCTGTTGAGAATGGAAATTCAATAATAAATAAGTCTTAAGCAAACTTTTTTATTCCTCTTTTTCGAACTATGTTTCATTCATATGATAGAATATTAGTTTAATAAAATTGGATCTTTGCAGAGTGTTTCCCGATAAATACTTATTTCTTTTATCCATATTTCTCCATAGATAGCAAGTTTGAATTAGTATACAAAAGCAATGACTATTCATGATTCCTTTCATATTGGATCAATTCTCGATACCATTTTGCAATGAAATTAGAGGAATGTTATGGTAAAACTTCGTTTAAAACGATGTGGTAGAAAGCAACGTGCGACTTGAAGGACATGATCGATTGTGGATTTTGCTATCCATCATTTTCCATAGTAATGAAAATGCTCTTGGCTCGACATAGTCTGTTCTATTCGTCCCGAACCGAATTTGCGCTGGGTTGTTTGTAAGTAATGTTTGTAAGTAAATAGTACACGATGGAGCTCGAGAGGACAGAATTGATTTTTTATCAAGGGAAAGAATCTAGGGTTAGTGAAAACTAATAAATTAGGCCAACTTTGTCAGTCTATCTTTAATATAGAAATCAAAAGGTTAAAATAAGAAAAAAGTCCAATTTTGGAAGATTGGAAAAACTTTTTCCATTAAAAGTCTACCTGAATCAATTGTTCATATTTGATTTCTATAGAAGAGTGAAATGCTTTATCGAAGGAAATAAGAAAAAAGAAAGGGTATGTTGCGACTCTTTTGAAAGAAAAAAGAATAGGAATTCCCGAAGTAATGTCTAAACCCAAGGATTTCACAAATCAAAGATAAAGGATTCCGGAACAAGTAAACACGATTTTCAACCGTCTCAACAATAGAATTAGATCAGAATAAGGAATAAAAGTCAATTTGTTCGAGATGATATAAAGAAAAGAGTTTAGAGACGACTCAAAAAATTTCGAAAGGTTTTCTTTTGAAGTCTGTCAGTCAAAATTAGCCAACTTGAGTCATGAGTATAAATGAAATTTGTTTTTTCTTTAAGGAAATTAATGCAAGTCATAATCTAATTTCTATCTACTTGTATTATACACAAAAATTAGAATCATTTTCTCGAGCCGTATGAGGAGAAAACCTCCTATACGTTTCTAGGGGAGGGGTTGTTTATCTACATCTATCCCAATAAGCTATCTATCGAATCGTTGCAATTGATGTTCGATCTCGAAGAGAAGGAAGAGATCTTCAAAAAGTGGGTTTTTATGATCCAATAAAGAATCAAACTTATTTAAATGTTCCAGCTATTCTCTATTTCCTTGAAAAGGGTGCTCGACCTACAAGAACTGTTTATGATATTTTAAGGAAGGCGGAATTCTTTAAAGATAAAGAAAGAAATTTGAGTTAATTGAAGAACTAAATGAATAAAAAAAAAGTGGGAGAGGGTCGCTAGTACACTTGTTTAGACACAATTTGCCTCCTTCTTAGTCCTATTTTTTTTTGCTGCATTTATGTTGTGCCAATCCAACAAAAGTCTTTATTTTATTTCCTTTTTGTATCTAATTGCATTGTATTTCCATTGACAAAGGTCTATTGAACAAATAGAATTTGTAGATAGCTGGGTCTCTTTATCGTCACTCCATATTAGGTATTTCTGTCTACACTTCGCTCAAATGATGGGGTTGCCTCCCTTGCATGTACTCTCATAGAGGAATTTTTTATTTGAGTGTTTTTAATGAGTGATAAAATCTTTCTTTTGATGTCTTGCTAATTCAATGTTTTGACAGGAGCGTCTGGTGTAATTCCATCGATTTTAAGATTTCGATCGTGTCTAAGAGATCCTATTTTATCTGGGTTGCTAACTCAATGGTAGAGTACTCGGCTTTTAAGTGCGACTACGATCTTTTACACATTTGGATGAAGCAACAAATTCGTCCAGACTCTTGGTAGAGTCTAGAAGACCACGACTGATCCTCAAAGGTAATGAATGGAAAAAATAGCATGTCGTAATAAAATCAATTTCTTTTTTTTTATAAAAAAATTCTGATTTTCTGGGTCTAGTGAATAAATGGATAGAGCCTAGCTCTAATTCTGGTAAAATAAAAAGCAACGAGCTTAACTTCTTACTTGGAAGGATTCCCCGATCTAATTAGACGTTAAAAATACATTAGTGCCTGATGCGGGGAAAGGTTAGGTTTTCCTATAAGTGGACCCTTTACTTTTTTTTTAGAAATCCTAATTATTCTTAATTATGGATTGAAAAGAGATGTTATGAATTGAATGTGTAAAAGAAACAGTATATTGATAAAGAGACTGTATTCCAAAGTCAAAAGAGCGATTGGCCTGCAAAAATAAAAGATTAGTTCTTGTTTGTTTTGTAATTAGAACAAACATAAACTAATTGGGTAGAAAAGGAGCGGAAAAAGATCTATGGATTAGACTCCCTTTCTTTCCAGGGTTTGTATTATGCAACACCTTGTTCTGACCATATTGCACTATGTATCATCATTTGATAAACCGAGAAATGCTTTTTTTCTCTGATTCAAGTAGAAATACAAATGGAAAAATTCGAAGGGTATTCAGAAAAACAGAAATCTTGTCAACAATACTTCGTCTACCCACTTCTCTTTCAGGAATATATTTATGCATTTGCCTATGATTATGGATTAAATGGTGCCGAACCTGTGGAAATTATTGGTTGTAATAATAACAAGAAATTTAGTTCACTACTTGTGAAACGTTTAATTATTCGAATGTATCAGCAGAATTTTTGGATTAATTCGGTTAATCAGCCTAACCAAGATCGATTGTTGGATCACAGCAATTATTTTTATTCTGAGTTTTATTCTCAGATTCTATCTGAGGGGTTTGCTATCGTTGTGGAAATCCCACTTTCGCTAGGACAACTGTCTTGTCCGGAAGAAAAAGAAATACCAAAGTTTCAAAATTTACAATCTATTCATTCAATATTTCCCTTTTTAGAAGACAAATTTTTGCATTTACATTATCTATCACATATAGAAATACCCTATCCTATCCATTTAGAAATCCTGGTGCAACTCCTTGAATACCGGATTCAAGATGTTCCATCTTTGCATTTATTGCGATTCTTTCTCAACTATTATTCGAATTGGAATAGTCTTATTACTTCAATGAAATCTATTTTTCTTTTGAAAAAAGAAAATAAAAGACTATTTCAATTCCTATATAACTCTTATGTATCAGAATATGAATTTTTCTTGTTGTTTCTTCGTAA